CATGGAATCGAAGAAATTATCCAGATGAAAGAATTGACGATAATAGCTATAAGTATACGAAAGAACCCCTTTTTTGTAATTCCTATGATGCAATTGGAGCTTATCGGCAGAAAAGAATCAATTTAGATAGTCCGTTGTGGCTTCGGTGGCGATTAGATCAACGCCTTATTGCTTCAAGGGAAGCTCCCATCGAAGTTCACTATGAATCTTTGGGTACCTCTCATGAGATTTATGGGCATTATCTAATAGTACGAAGTGTAAAAAAAGAAATTCTTTCTATATACATTCGAACCACCGTGGGCCATATTTCTCTTTATCGAGAAATCGAAGAAGCTATACAAGGGTTTTGCCGGGCCTGCTCATATGGTACCTAATCATCTGGTGTCTAAACTAAGTAATTCTACGACTCCTTGGGCCTTTCCGGTTCAAGTATGACCACCATTGCTGACCTTTCTACGCGAATCAAGATCGAGAAAAGGAAGTTTTCCACTCATTGACTAAAATCCATTGGCGAATCCTACTCAGCGGAATACGGAGGTACTTATGGCAGAACGGGTGAGTCTGGTCTTTCACAATAAAATGATAGATGGAACTGCCATTAAACGACTTATTAGCAGGTTAATAGATCACTTCGGAATGGCATATACATCCCACATCCTGGATCAAGTAAAGACCCTGGGGTTCCAGCAAGCCACTGCTACATCTATTTCATTAGGCATTGATGATCTTTTAACGATACCTTCTAAGCGATGGCTAGTCCAAGATGCTGAACAACAAAGTTTTATTTTGGAAAAACACTATCATTATGGGAATGTACACGCGATAGAAAAACTACGACAATCCATTGAGATATGGTATGCTACAAGTGAATATTTGCGACAAGAAATGAATCCTAATTTTAGGATGACTGAGCCTTTTAATCCAGTCCATATAATGTCTTTTTCGGGGGCTAGAGGAAATGCATCTCAAGTACACCAATTGGTGGGTATGAGAGGATTAATGTCTGATCCCCAAGGGCAAATGATTGATTTACCCATTCAAAGTAATTTACGCGAAGGGCTTTCTTTAACAGAATATATCATTTCTTGCTATGGAGCCCGCAAGGGGGTTGTCGATACCGCTGTCCGAACATCAGATGCTGGATATCTTACGCGCAGACTTGTTGAAGTAGTTCAACACATTATTGTACGTAGAACAGATTGTGGCACTGTCCGAGGAATTTCTGTGAGTCCTCAAAATCAAAATAGGATGATGTCGGAAAGGGTTTTTAGCCAAACATTAATTGGTCGTGTATTAGCGGACGATATATATATGGGCCAGCGATCCATTGCCATTAGAAATCAAGATATTGGGATTGGACTTGTCAATCGACTCATAACCCTTCGAACACAAGCAATATCTATTCGAACCCCCTTTACTTGTAGGAGTACATCGTGGATCTGTCGATTATGTTATGGTCGGAGTCCGACTCATGGTGACCTGGTTGAATTGGGGGAAGCCGTAGGTATTATTGCGGGTCAATCTATTGGAGAACCAGGGACTCAACTAACATTAAGAACTTTTCATACCGGCGGCGTATTTACGGGGGGCACTGCAGAACATGTACGAGCCCCTTCTAATGGTAAAATCAAATTCAATGAGGATTTGGTTCATCCCACGCGCACACGTCACGGGCATCCGGCTTTTCTATGTTCTATAGATTTGGATGTAATTATTGAGGGTGAAGATATTATGCACAATGTGACTATTCCACCAAAAAGTTTTCTTTTAGTTCAAAATGATCAATATGTCGAATCAGAACAAGTGATTGCTGAGATTCGGGCGGGAGCATACACTTTGAATTTTAAAGAGAGGGTTCGAAAACATATTTATTCTGATTCAGAGGGAGAAATGCACTGGAGTACTGATGTGTACCATGCACCCGAATTTACATATAGTAATGTCCACCTCTTGCCAAAAACAAGCCATTTATGGATATTGTCGGGGGGTTCACGCAGATCTAGTGTAGTTTCTTTTTCACTCCACAAGGATCAAGATCAAATGAATATTCATTCTCTTTCTGTCGAACGAAGAGAGATTTCGAGCCTCTCGCTCTCAGTGAATAATGATCAAACGGGACACAAATTTTTTAGTTCTGATTTTTCTGCTAAAAAAAAAGGTCGAATTCTTGAGATGTCTGATTATTCGGGATTTAATAGAATCATAGGTACTGGTCATTGTAATCTCATCCATCCTGCAATTCTCCACGCAAATTCGGATTTATTGGCAAAAAGGCAAAGAAATGGATTTCTTATTCCATTCCACTCGATTCAAGAGCAAGAGAAAGAGCTAATGCCCCATTCAGGTATCTCGATTGAAATACCCGTAAGGGGTATTTTCCGTAGAAATAGTATTCTTGCTTATTTCGACGATCCTCGATACAGAAGAAAGAGTTCCGGAATTACTAAATGGGGGGCTCTGGGGGCGCATTCAATCGTTAAAAAAGAGGACTTGATTGAGTATCGAGGACTCAAAAAAATTAAGCCAAAATACCAAATGAAAATAGATCGCCTTTTTTTCATTCCGGAGGAAGTGCATATTTTTCCCGAATCTTCTTACCTAATGGTACGGAATAATAGTATCATTGGAGTAGACACACAAATCACTTTAAATATACGAAGCCGGGTGGGCGGATTGGTCCGAATGGAGAGAAAAAGGGGAGGGGTTGAACTAAAAATATTTTCGGGAGATATCCATTTTCCCGGAGAGATAGATAAGATATCCCGACACAGTGGCATCCTGATACCGCCAGAAAGTGAAAAAAAAAAACTTAAGGAAGCCACTAAGGAATCAAAAAAATTGAAAAAGTGGATCTATGTTCAACGGATCACACCTACAAAGAAAAAGTCTTTTGTTTTGGTTCGACCCGTAGTCACATATGAAATAGCGAACGGTATAAATTTAGCAACACTCTTTCCCCAGGATCCGCTGCGGGAAAAGGATAATATGCAATTTCGAGTTGTCAATTATGTCCTTTATGGGAAGGGCAAAGCCGCTGGGGGAATTTCTGATACAAGTCTTCAATTAGTTCGGACGTGTTTAGTGTTGAATTGGGACCAAGACAACAAAAGTTCTTCCGTCGAAGAGGTTTGTGCTTCCTTTGTTGAAGTACGTACAAATGGTCTGATTCGAGATTTCCTAAGAATCAACTTAGTGAAATCCAATATTTCGTATCTCAGAAAAAGGGATCATCCGTCGGGTTCAGGATTAATTTCTGATAATGGTTCAGCTCGCACCAATAGCAATCCGTTTTATTCCGTGTTTGGCAAGGCAGGGGTTGAACAATCGCTTAGACAAAATCAAGGAACTATTCGTACGTTGTTGAATAAAAATAAGGAATGCCAAGTTTTGATAATTTTATCATCATCTAATTATTTTCGAATGGGTCCATTGAACGATGTAAAATATCACAATGTGATAAAACAATCAATTCCAATTAAAAAAGATTCGCTAACTCCAATTAAGACTTCGTTGGGACCCTTAGGAACATTCCTTCAAATTGCGAATTTTTATTCATTTTACTATTTAATAACTCATAATCATATCTCGGTAACTAAATATTTGAAACTTGACAATTTAAAACAGCCTTTTCAAGTACTTAAATATTATTTAATGGACGAAACCGGGGAAATTTATAATCCTGATACAGATAGTAAGATCCTTTTGAATCCATTTAATTTGAATTGGTATTTTCTCCAGCCTAATTATTGTGAGGAAATGTCCCCGATAATTAGTCTTGGGCAGTTTCTTTGTGAAAATGTACGTATAACCAAAAGGGGACCATACCTAAAATCCGGTCAAGTTTTAATTGTTCAAGTTAACTCTGTAGTAATACGATCAGCTAAGCCTTATTTGGCTACTCCTGGAGCAACTGTTCATGGGCATTATGGAGCAATCCTTTCCGAAGGGGATACATTAGTTACATTTATATATGAAAAATCGAGATCTGGTGATATAACGCAGGGTCTTCCAAAAGTAGAACAGGTGTTAGAAGTGCGTTCGCTTGATTCAATATCGATGAACCTAGAAAAGAGAGTTGAGGGTTGGAACGCGAGTATAACAAGAATTCTTGGGATTCCCTGGGGATTCTTGATTGGTGCTGAGCTAACTATAGTGCAAAGTCGTATCTCTTTGGTTAATAAGATCCAAAAGGTTTATCGATCGCAGGGGGTGCAGATCCATAATAGGCATATAGAAATTATTGTACGTCAAATAACATCAAAAGTTTTAGTTTCCGAAGATGGAATGTCTAATATTTTTTTACCCGGCGAACTGATTGGATTGTTACGAGCGGAACGAATGGGGCGCGCTTTGGAAGAAGTGATCTGTTATCGAGCTAGCTTATTGGGAATAACGAGAGCGTCTCTGAATACTCAAAGTTTTATATCCGAAGCAAGTTTTCAAGAAACCACGCGAGTTTTAGCAAAAGCTGCTCTCCGAGGTCGTATCGATTGGTTGAAAGGCCTGAAAGAAAACGTTGTTCTGGGGGGGATAATACCAGTCGGTACCGGATTCAAAGGATTAGTCCACTGTTCAAGGCAGCATAACAACATTCTTTTGGAAAGACAAAAAGGGAATTTATTCGGGGGGGAAATGAGAGATATTTTCTTACACCACAGAGAATTATTTGACTCGTGCATTTCAACAACTTTCCATGATACATCAGAGCACAATTGCTTAGAGGGTTTAATGAGTCCTAGGAGCGAATTCTTTTAACTATTTGTGATCATTTGATTTTTTAATGGTACGAAAAGAAAGATAATAATGAATAGAACGAAGGATAATAATGAATAGAAAGTAATGAATGGCCTGGGTCGTGTATCAATGGTCACTCTCTGGTAGAAGAGAAGGTTCCCTCGGAACAATTATTTATTTCAGGGCGCCTCGTCTCTTAAAAAAAAAAGAGGAAGTGGGGGAGAAATGGCAAGAAGGTATTGGAACATCCATTTGGAAGAGATGATGGAAGCAGGAATTCATTTTGGTCATGGTACTCGGAAATGGAATCCTAGAATGGCACCTTATATATCTGCAAAACATAAAGGTATTCATATTACAAATCTGACTCGAACTGCTCGGTTTTTATCAGAAGCTTGTGATTTAGTTTTTGATGCAGCAAGTAGGGGAAAACAATTCTTAATTGTTGGTACTAAAAATAAAGCAGCTGATTTAGTCGCGCGAGCTGCAATAAGGGCTCGGTGCCATTATGTTAATCAAAAATGGCTCGGCGGTATGTTAACCAATTGGTCCACTACAGAAACGCGACTTCACAAGTTCAGGGATTTGAGAACGGAACAAAAAGGGGGGAGACTCGACAGTCTTCCCAAAAGGGATGCCGCTATTTTGAAGAGACAATTATCGCGTCTGCAAACGTATCTGGGCGGAATTAAATATATGACGAGGGTACCCGATATTGTAATCGTCGTTGATCAGCAAGAAGAATATACGGCTCTTCGAGAATGTATCACTTTGGGAATTTCAACAATTTGTTTAATCGATACAAATTGTGACCCCGATCTCGCAGATATTTCGATTCCAGCAAACGATGACGCTATAGCCTCAATCCGATTAATCCTTAACAAATTAGTATTCGCAATTTGTGAGGGTCGCTCTAGCTATATACGAAATCCTTGATTAATAATAAGATAAATAAATTATTTTGGTAACTCCATAGATTTATGGATTGGGTACTATTCCTGAATTGCACAAAAGAAAAGAGACAAACCTGGTGGATATTATGCAATTAGCAGATATTCAAAATATACAATTCAAGTAGACAAGTCGAAAAGAAGATGGTTGAATCAAAATAATTCTTTTTAAATTTCTATTTCGGTCAGAGGGCGATATGAATGTTCTATCATGTTCCATGAATACACTAAGGGGGTTATACGATATATCCGGTGTGGAAGTAGGCCAACATTTCTATTGGCAAATAGGTGGGTTCCAGGTCCATGCCCAAGTACTTATTACTTCTTGGGTTGTAATTGCTATCTTATTAGGTTCAGCCTTTATAGCCGTTCGGAATCCACAAACCGTTCCGACTGCCACTCAAAATTTCTTCGAATATGTCCTTGAATTCATTCGAGACGTGAGCAAAACTCAGATTGGAGAAGAATATGGCCCATGGGTTCCCTTTATTGGAACTCTGTTTCTTTTTATTTTTGTTTCTAATTGGTCAGGTGCTCTTTTACCTTGGAAAATCATAGAGTTACCTCATGGGGAGTTAGCCGCACCCACGAATGATATAAATACTACCGTTGCTTTAGCTTTGCTCACGTCAATAGCATACTTCTATGCGGGTCTTTCCAAAAAGGGATTAGGCTATTTCAGTAAATACATTCAACCGACTCCAATTCTTTTACCCATTAACATTTTAGAAGATTTCACAAAACCTCTATCACTTAGTTTTCGACTTTTTGGGAATATATTAGCCGATGAATTAGTAGTTGTTGTTCTTGTTTCTTTAGTACCTTTAGTGGTTCCTATACCCGTCATGTTCCTTGGATTATTTACAAGCGGTATTCAAGCTCTTATTTTTGCAACTTTAGCTGCGGCTTATATAGGCGAATCTATGGAGGGACATCATTGACTCGTTTTCGAAATAGTCTTTTTTTGTAGCTTAGAACAAAGGCAATGGATGCGTAACTCAAGATAATCTACTTATACTTCTACTTAGGAAAAATACATATCCAAACATAAATCTACAAATACCGCATATACGATCAAGAGTCGTAGAAAAAAAATTACGATATTGGGGAATTGTAGGAAAGAGATCTAAAGGATCTTTTTCCTCAAATTCCTCTTTGGCCTTATTATATCATCCCCCCCTCTCCCCGCCAATTAATATTTTCTTTATATTGTTTTGTTCATTTTTGTTCATTCAATTCGAATAGCAAATACCAAGAGTGATAAGTTGAATAAAAATTCTTATAGTATCACAGGCGGGTGATTAAAAAAAAAGAAAAGAAAGATGCTTTATAAAATGATTCCCCTTTTAGTTGATTTTAGTCAATTCTTCAATTCAACGATTGACCAAAAGAGAATATTAATATAATAAATTGCATGGCCGTACCTCAATCAAATACTGATATTTAGTTCTATGCAATGATTCGCCCCAATGAATTCGTCTATTTCGATTGTAGCCTGGTGGATAATGATAACGAAAAGGAATAGAAAAAAAAAAAAAAAAAAAAAGAGATTTATAAAAAACGGGGTGATTCGGCGAGGGGTACATAATTAGGTATATGGAATCAAATGCCAACTCTTGTGTATTTTTTGAATTTTAAAAGGGGTTCGAGAATACGATTGACTTTAAGATACGAATACTTGGAGTCTAAGATATTAATAGTTGGTTTACGTTCTGTAAGAAAGACATGTATATGGGATATTAGATATTGCTAGTTATATATGAACTAAAGATATATCTAATCCACCCTACTCTTGTGATTATTGTGAATTTCGATAGGGATTCTAATAGAAATTGTTCGATTTCGTCTTTGCTTTGATGCTTTGACTGGGAATTGAATCAATAAAAATAAAGAGATGAAAGAAAGAAAACGAACGAAGAATTCAAAAAAGGGTTCCGAAAAAAGAAATGGAAGAACAAAAGTCGTATGGATTTACAAAAATCCTGTGTTGTGCCTGTGGATCGAAACTAAAAAAGAGATATCTAAAAAGTTTTGATGGTTCAATAATAATATTATTATTACGCCAATTGGGAGTTCTTAGTTACTTCGGCTGGGCGAATCCTAGTGACGGAATAATTAAGTCATAATTTATTGGACGATTGTATCATTAACGATTTCTTTAGTTTTTCTTTATTTTAGTGCGAGGGACTTATCATGAATCCACTGATTTCTGCCGCTTCCGTTATTGCTGCTGGGTTGGCTGTTGGGCTTGCTTCTATTGGACCTGGAGTTGGTCAAGGTACTGCTGCGGGCCAGGCAGTAGAAGGGATCGCGAGACAGCCCGAGGCGGAGGGAAAAATACGAGGTACTTTATTGCTTAGTCTGGCTTTTATGGAAGCTTTAACAATTTATGGGCTGGTTGTAGCATTAGCACTTTTATTTGCGAATCCTTTTGTTTAATCCTAGAAATAGGAAGGGCAATTTACAATTTACTTATTTTTTTTTCTCTTATTTATTATATCTGTGTTTCTGGCTTTTTTGAATTCTATCAAGATTTAACTCCTCCAATTGGAAGGACTGATTTGAGGATGGGGAATTAGGATAGGCATACCAGTTCGCCTTTTTCTTTCCCTTTCTTAGTCTAAAGGAAACCCTCTTTTTAAGTGATGCTGCAACAAACGAGGGGTTTTGCAATTGACAGGAGTCCCGGCCCCTAATACTAATAAGTATCCCTCTTATCGGGAATCCCCAATTGCCAATTCAAAGAAAGGATTTCGAAATCGAATTTTTGACCCTGTTTCGAAATAGGTAAATTACTAAAAAAACAAATAAATTAAATAAATATATATTACGTAGAAAAAAAAAAAAAAAGAACGCAGTTCATTTTTTTTTTTTAGTCTATCTAAAAGAGGAGATCATATGAAAAATGTAACCGATTCTTTCGTTTCTTTGGTTAACTGGCCATTCGCCGGGAGTTTCGGGCTTAATACCGATATTTTAGCAACAAATCCAATAAATCTAAGTGTAGTGCTTGGTGTATTGATCTTTTTTGGAAAGGGAGTGTGTGCGAGTTGTTTATTTCAAGAATAGGCTGGACCCAACCAGCTGCACTTTTTTTCGTTATAACTAGGACCAAAGGGAAAAGGGTGCATGATTCCGCGAATTACTTCTGAATAAATTTCAAATCATATTTAAGAACCATAGCATTTCGTGATTTGTTGGTAAATCTATTTTGATTCTCTATCAACCAAACCAATAATGTGGGACCATTAACATGGTTAAAGCTAAAGTTTGAAGTCCAGACACAGCACGGTACTCTTTCTACTACTATGTTTTACTATAGAATAGAAATGTTTTCAAAATGAATAATTAATAATAATTATTGGACTTTTTTTTTTTTTCGATATAAAACACTCATGTTGATAAAAAGATTTGAGCCTTTTATTGGTATTGGAAATTTTATTGGAAAATATTGGAAAAATAGGTATTTCAACCAACCCTTATTTATGCTGAATCGATGACCTCCATATAAAGTAAGAAGAATTCTTTGGATTTGAAGAAAAAAAGAAACAACTTTGCTGACAATTATATATTTTGATTTGGTCAGAAGAGTCCTCCGAATATTCTGTTCTTGGATTAGGGATCAGTCGCAAGATTCATTTTGGAATATGAATAGAGAAGAGAGGGAGAGGATAGGCTCATTACATTAAAAAAAGATATGGGAACCCCCCCCATACATAAGTAGTTGACGTAATTGAGTGGGAGAGCCAAATGAATCGAAAAATTCATGTTTGGTTCGGGAAGGGATCATCGAAGTTTTGAGATGAATGGAAAGATAATCTACTTTCATTAAGTGATTTATTAGATAATCGCAAACTGAGGATTTTGAATAGTATTCGAAATTCAGAAGAACTGCAGAGAGGGGCCATTGAACGGCTGGAAAAAGCCCGGGCCCGGTTACGAAAAATAGAAATAGAAGCAGATCAGTTTCGAGTGAATGGATACTCTGAGATAGAACGAGAAAAATTCAATTTGATTAATTCAACTTATAAGACTTTGGATCAATTAGAAAATTACAAAAATGAAACCATTCATTTTGAACAACAAAGAGCAATTAATCAAGTCCGACAACGGGTTTTCCAACAAGCTTTACAAGGAGCGCTCGGAACTCTGAATAGTTGTTTGAACAAGGAGTTACATTTACGTACCATTAGTGCCAATATTGGCATGTTTGGAGCGATGAAAGAAATAACGGATTAGTCCTTTTACTGTAGGCACATTATTTTTTTTTTTTTTAAGAAAAAAAAGAATTAAGAAATACTTATGGCAACAATTAA